CACCATATATAACACAAAATTTCTCCTCCAATTTTTTCTAGTCTAGCTTCTCGATCTGTCATTATGCCTCGAGAAGTGGAAAGAATTACAATTCCCATTCCACCTAAAATCTTAGGAATTTTTTTATAGTTGGAATAAATTCGTAAACCGGGTCGACTGATACGTTTTAAAATCGTTTTATATATTCCTTTCCTAGTTCTTTTATGGCGCAAGGTTGAAACCAAGAAATTTTTATTACTTTCCTGATGTTTCCGAACATTTTCAATAAAACCCTCTCGTAGGAGTATTTTAACAATGTTTTCGGTGATATTTGTGGATACTATTCGAACCGTTCCATTTTTACTCATGTTAGCATTTCTTATAGAAGTTATTATATCAGCAATAGCGTCTCTGCCCATGACGAATTATAATTATTGGTGCTTCCTAATTTTGATATAATCAACATGTTTTTTTATTTGAATACTTCAAACATTATTTAATAAACTAAATACTAAATTTATTATTAAATTAATTATTAAATTTAGTATTTAGTTTATTAAATTTAGTAAAAGTATATGCGTGAGACACAATCTATTAATTGGGTTTATTTCAGATATCCTACTAGAACAATATCCTAATTTGATCTATGACTATGAGTCTTTATAATACCTCGGGAGCTAATGAAACTATTTTAGTAAAATTCAACTGTCTCAATTCTCGAGCAATCGCGCCAAAAACTCGAGTTCCTTTTGGATTTCCTTCTTGATCAATGACAACCGCTGCATTGTCATCATATCGTATTATCATACCGTTGTCACGTTTGAGTTCTTTACATGTACGTACAATTACAGCTCTTATTACTTCTGATCTTTCTAGAGGCATATTGGGCACTGCTTCTTTAATTACAGCAACAATAACGTCACCAATATGAGCATATCTATGATTACCTGCTCCTATGATTCGAATACACATTAATTCTCGAGCTCCACTGTTATCTGCTACATTCAAAAGGGTCTGAGGTTGAATCATATCATTTTTATTTGAATTTTTTATTTCAATGCAAAGAATAAAGAATGAGGAAAAAGAAGAAATAGTATTTGTCTAGAAATAAAGAAACTCGTGGTTGTTTTTTCATCCCTTTTTTATATTTAGTTCTACATCCCTATCCTGAAATAACAAATTGAGTTTTTATAGGCATTTTGCACGCAGCTATTGAAATTGCTGCTCTGGCTACAGTTTCTGAGACTCCGCCCATTTCGTAAAGTATTCGACCGGGTTTAACAACAGATACCCAATATTCGGGAGATCCCTTTCCCGACCCCATACGTGTTTCTGCGGGCCTTACTGTAATAGGTTTATCGGGAAAAACACGTACCCATATTTTTCCACCACGACGTGCATATCGTGTCATTGCTCTTCGTCCTGCTTCTATTTGTCTAGCGGTAATCCAAGCGGGTTCAAGTGCCTGAAGAGCATATCTGCCGAAGCAAATATGATTACCCCGGCAAGATATTCCTTTCATTCTTCCTCTATGTTGCTTACGAAATCTGGTTCTTTTGGGGTTATAGTTGATGGTTTTTTCCCACCTCTACTACAGAACCGGACATGAGAGTTTCTTCTCATCCAGCTCCTCACGAATGAAAGGATTCGATAATATTACAGATGCGCATGTATTTAATAACTAATACATTAAACTAAGTAATGGGATTTATTGATATTATATTTCATTTATTAGATAAGAAGCTGTATATAGGGTTAGATTTGTCTATTTCGAGATATAGATAATGTTTCTTTTTTATACCGGATCCTTATTTTTTTTTACTTTAAATAAATTATTGAATCAAGACAATATTAGAATCCAATAAATAAGAAATAAGGGTTTCGCGGGCGAATATTGACTCTTTCCTTTTCCTGCTTTATTCGTAGGATCAATCCACAACCTCTCCGATAAAAAAAAAAATGGTTCTTGGTTCATTCCGCCATCCCGCCTGCTCAATCATTTGGATTCTTTTAAATAGAATCCTATATAGTCACAGGTTTCGTCGTTCCTATAGCTTCTCCATTAATGATTAGGCCTGAACTCTGCAATGGAGCTCTCAACAAAATCTGTTTCCGAGTCAATCTCCTCAGTTTCTATTAACCGGAAGCTCTTTATTATTTATATATCATTTATTATTTATATATCAATCGATACAATATTAAACAATATTAAAACAATATGAAATTAATGCTTTATTACACTGCCTTTTATTTATATGAGGTAATTCATAGACCATACATATTGGAATTATATATCATTGATATTTTTGTTCTCTCTTTCTATCACCTTTCCATTTATCCGCATCCCTTTATTTTTTTTTTATTTCAAATCCACAATCCTATTTTTTTGTTATGGAACAATTCCAGTTGTTACAACTATATGATTGATCCAGTCATATAGTGACTGTTTTTGGGATCTCGATAATATGAAGTAATAAGTTAGTTATTAGTTTTTAATTTTTTTTTTATATATTTATATAGTAGTTATAGTAGTTGTAGTTATTGAATTTAGGGATCAGTCTTTTTTTGATCCTACTAAAAACTCTAAAGAAAAAACTAACGAGTCACACACTAAGCATAGCAATTATAAAAAAAAAAAAAAGGTTAATTTCTTTTTTATTCAACCTTATAGAATTCGAATTATTTTATTTTTTGATTTAACAGAAAAACAGAAAAAGTTTCTAGTTTTTTGTTCTATATATCACTATATTACTGGATAGAATGACAAGATAAATAAAGGTCTATTATTCTTCATCCACAAATATCCAAATTTTGAGGCCTAGTACTCCATGGATAGTTCGAATTGTATAGGAACAATGATCAATTTTAGCGCGAATTGTTTGTAGAGGAACCCTACCTTCTCTGATCCATTCGACACGTGCAATTTCTTTTCCGTCAATACGTCCTGCAATTTGTATTTGAATTCCTTTTGTATCTGTTTGTTCAGTTAATTCAACAGCTCTTTTCATTGCCTTTCGAAATGAAACTCTATTTCTTAATTGAGAAGCCATATATTCTGCAAGAATATTGGGGTCTCCATAAGGTTTTTCTATTCGTGTGATAGCAATGTTGATTCTTCGGTTCACAGAACGAAATTCTTTTTGTACATTCATCTGTAATTCTTCGATTCCTCGTGTTCGGCCCTCTATTAATAAATTTGGGAATCCAATATGGATTATAACTTGGATTAAATCAATTCTTTTTTGAATTTCTATACGCGCAATTCCAATTCCTTCGAAACCTGAGGATATTCTTTTATTTTTTTGTACATAGTTCTTTATACAATTCCGTATTTTCTCATCTTCTTGTAGACCTACAGAAAAATTTTTTGGTTGTGCGAACCAAAAGGAATGATGATTTTGGGTTGTACCAAGTCTGAAACCAAGCGGATTTATTTTTTGTCCCATATTTTTTATTATATTATCTTTCCATCTATTTTTTTCTAAATATGAATCTAAATCTTAAATTCATCGAAAAATAATTTTTATTTATCTTTTAATACAATTGTTATATGACAAGTCGGCCTTTTTATCGGATAACTACGTCCTCGAGCTCTAGGTCTTAATTTTTTCACAAAAGAACCTCCATTGACTTCGGCTTTACTAATGAATAAATCGGTTTCGTTCAAACCCATATTATGACTAGCGTTTGCTGCTGCGGAATAAACCAATTTTAAAATGGAATAAGATGCTCGATAAGGCATAAGTTCCAATATCATAAGCGTTTCCTCATAAGAACGCCCGCGAATCTGATCAATTACTCTTTGCGCTTTGAAAACGGACATACATATATGTTGAGCTAAAACAGTTCCACTCGAATTTGAGTTCTTTTTCTTTATCATAAGGTTATCTCCCGCCAATGAATGATAAGTATCTATTTTTTTCCAAATTAACGACGAGATTTATTATCGTTTCTCGCATGTCTCGCGAAAGTCAGAGTCGGCGCGAATTCTCCCAATTTGTGACCTACCATACGATCTGTTATATAAATAGGTAAATGTTCCTTTCCATTATGAATAGCGATTGTATGGCCAATCATTTTGGGTATAATGGTAGATGCCCGAGACCAAGTTACTATTATTTCTTTCTCCTCCCTCATGTTTAGTTTTTCAATTTTTCTTGATAAATGATTAGCTACAAAAGGGTTTTTTTTTAGTGAACGTGCCACAGCGGATTACTCCTTTTTTTACATTTTAAAGATTGGTATTCTATGTCCAATAGAATATCTCGATCTAAGTATGAAGGTAAGAATAAATACAATAATGATGAATGGAAAAAAGAGAAAATCCTTTAGCTAGATAAGGGGCGGATGTAGCCAAGTGGATCAAGGCAGTGGATTGTGAATCCACCACGCGCGGGTTCAATTCCCGTCGTTCGCCCATCACATTATTTCAAATTCCAAAAATTCTATTTTCAATATTCCTATTTACGGCGACGAAGAATAAAACTATCACTATATTTTTTCCTTTTCCGACTTCTTCTTCCAAGCGCAGGATAACCCCAAGGAGTTGTGGGTTTTTTTCTACCAATTGGGGCTTTCCCTTCCCCACCTCCATGGGGATGGTCTACAGGGTTCATAACTACTCCTCTTACTACAGGACGCTTACCTATCCAACACTTCGATCCGGCTCTACCCAAACTTTGTTGATTCACCCCAACATTACCCACTTGTCCGACTGTTGCTAAGCAGTTTTTGGATATCAAACGGACCTCCCCGGATGGTAATCTTAATGTGGCTGATTTACCCTCTTTTGCGATCAGTTTCGCTACAGCGCCCGCCGCTCTAGCTAATTGTCCACCCTTTCCAAGCGTGATTTCTATGTTATGTATGGCCGTGCCTAAGGGCATATCGGTTGAAGTAGATTCTTCTTTTAAAAACCCCTTCCCAAACTGTACAAGCTTCTTCCAAAGCATACGGCTTTCTAAATGTATATGATGATATCTAGACAGATGGATCTTTATCTTATATGAATCGTATGATGAAGTACCACATGAGTGGATATATAGGAATCCAAATCTGCCGAATCACTCATGTATGATCTTCTACATCCTAGGTCTCCCCGTTCCATCATCTGGCTTATGTTCTTCATGTAGCATTCAGACCGAATGACTCTATGAAATTACGTCGATACTTCCACATATTACGGGTAACGTAGGAGACATCTCTATTTTTCCCCGGGGGGATCTTTATAATTACCACTGCTTAGCTTTCAATTCGCCTCTGACCATCAAATTAAATGTGAATAACCCGTCCTCCTCTCTTTGAAACAAGGGGCGCTTCCGGTTCTGTGCGTGCTTCAAACAATTTTGTCTTCTCCATATTACCATATCTCTAGAGTCAATAATTTTCTATGAGGAACTACTGAACTCAATCACTTGCTGCCGTTACTCAACAGTTTTCTGTTGAGGTCTATCCCATAGAGGTACTCAAATTGGATCAGTGATTGATTTCTAGGTTTCATCGTAAACCTAATTGGTTACTTCCAATTACGTAAATCAATAGTTCAAACCGCACTCAAAGGTAGGGCATTTCCCATTGATATAGGGACTTCTGTACCAGAAATAATGGTATCTCCAATTATAGCCCCTCTGGGGTGTAAAATATATCTTTTCTCGCCATCCCCATAATGTATGAGACAAATGTATGCATTTCGATTAGGGTCATATTCTATGGTTACGATTCTACCAGATATGTCTTTTTCATTCCGTCGAAAATCGATTTTACGGTATAGACGCTTATGACCTCCCCCTCTATGTCTTGCGGTAATGATTCCTCTGGCATTACGACCTTTACCACAATGATGCTGTCCACAGATCAAATTATTTCGTGGATTGGATTTCATTTGACTGTCTATGGCTCTATTACGTGTGCTCGGGGTAGAAGTTTTGTATAAATGTATCGCCGTGTTATTAAGTATTTTGCTTTAAGTTCTTTTCTCTATAAGAGGTGGAATAGAATAACCCGGTTGAAGCGTAATGATCATACGTCTGTAATGCATTGTATGTCCCATAATAGGTCCTATTCTTCTACCCTTTCCTGGGAGTCGATGACTATTCATAGCTATTACCTTGACACCAAAGAAGAGTTCGACCCAATGCTTTATTTCTGTCCTAGTTGATCCTGATTCGACATTAGAAGTATATTGATTGTTCCCCAATAACCGAATACTTTTTTCTGTAAATACTGCATATTTGATTCCATCCATAACTCCATTTTCTTCCCTATGAGTTCCAGTATCGATAAGAATTCTAGTTCTTACTGTTCATATGTTATGGTATGAATATACCATACCAATTCGTTATGTATGGATGATGAGATTCCATTGATACAGAGCCAATTCCAATAGACTTATTGAACGTTCCCATTGGCGTGCATCCAGCAGGAATTGAACCTACGAATTTGCCAATTATGAGTTGGGCGCTTTAACCATTCAGCCATGGATGCTTAACAGGGCTCATTGTACATCGTGAATAACCAAATTCCAATTGAAATGAAATCTTTAGGAGGAATCAATGAAAATCTTTAGGAGGAATCAATGAAACGATATCAATTCAAATCCTGGATCTTCGAATTGAGAGAGATATTGAGTGAGATCAAGAATTCTCACTATTTCTTAGATTCATGGATCAAATTCGATTCAGTGGGATCTTTCACTCACATTTTTTTCCACCAAGAACGTTTTATGAAACTCTCTGACCCCCGAATTTGGAGTATCCTACTTTCACGTGATTCACAGGGTTCAACAAGCAATCGATATTTCACGATCAAAGGTGTAGTACTGCTTGTAGTAGTGGTCCTTATATCTCGTATTACCAATCGAAAGATGGTCGAAAGAAAAAATCTCTATTTGATGGAGCTTCTTCCTATACCTATGAATTCCATTGGACCCAGAAATGAGACATTGGAAGAATCTTTTTGGTCTTCCAATATCAATAGATTGATTGTTTCGCTCCTGTATCTTCCAAAAGAGAAAAAGATTTCTGAGAGTTGTTTCATGGATCCGCAAGAGAGTACTTGGGTTCTCCCAATAAATAAAAAGTGTATCATGCCTGAATCAAACCGGGGTTCGCAGTGGTGGAGGAACCGGATCGGAAAAAAGAGGGATTCTAGTTGTAAGATAGCTAATGAAACCGTAGCTGGAATTGAGATCTCATTCAAAGAGAAAGATAGCAAATATCTGGAGTTTCTTTTTTTATCCTATACGGATGATCCGATCCGCAAGGACCATGATTGGGAATTGTTTGATCGTCTTTCTCCGAGGAAGAAGCGAAACATAATCAACTTGAATTCGGGACAGCTATTCGAAATCTTAGGGAAAGACTTGATTTGTTATCTCATGTCTGCTTTTCGTGAAAAAAGACCAATTGAAGGGGAGGGTTTCTTCAAACAACAAGGAGCTGAGGCAACTATTCAATCAAATGATATTGAGCACGTTTCCCATCTCTTCTCGAGAAACAAGTGGGGTATTTCTTTGCAAAATTG